TAATAGTAAGAAATGTCAACAAGGAAATCTTTTGTATAGACATTCGAACCACTGTTGGTCATATTTCTTTTTATCGAGAGATAGAAGAAGCCGTACAAGGATTTTGCCGGGCTTGCTCATATAGTACCTAAGCTAAAAAATTCTATGATACCCGCGATAATTCGATTCGGGTCTCCCCGTCTCAACTAGTATTCTAATTCGTTAATTTCTCCGCTAATCAAGATCGAGGAAAGGCAGTCTTCGAATCACTGACTCAAATCCATTGTCGAATCCTACTCAACTGAATAGCGAGGTACTTATGGCAGAACGGGCCGATCTAGTCTTTCACAATAAAGCGATAGATGGAACTGCCATGAAACGACTTATTCGCAGATTAATAGATCACTTTGGAATGGCATATACATCACATGTCCTGGATCAAGTAAAGACTCTGGGTTTCCAGCAAGCCACTACTACATCCATTTCATTAGGAATTGATGATCTTTTAACAATACCTTCCAAGGGGTGGCTAGTACAAGATGCGGAACAACAAAGTTTAATTTTGGAAAAACACCATCATTATGGGAATGTACACGCGGTAGAAAAATTACGTCAATCCATTGAGATCTGGTATGCTACAAGTGAATATTTACGACAACAAATGAATCCTAATTTTAGGATGACTGATCCTTCTAACCCAGTCCATATAATGTCTTTTTCGGGAGCTAGAGGAAATGCATCTCAGGTCCATCAATTAGTAGGTATGAGAGGATTAATGTCGGATCCTCAAGGACAAATGATTGATTTACCCATTCAAAGCAATTTACGCGAAGGACTCTCTTTAACGGAATATATTATTTCCTGCTACGGAGCTCGCAAAGGAGTTGTGGATACTGCTGTACGAACATCAGATGCTGGATACCTCACGCGCAGACTTGTTGAAGTAGTTCAACACATTGTTGTACGTAGAACAGATTGTGGCACCATCCGAGGTATTTCTGTGAGTCTTCAAAATGGGATGATAACAGAAAGAATTTTTATCCAAACATTAATTGGTCGTGTATTAGCGGACAATATATATATGGGTTCACGATGCGTTGCCATTCGAAATCAAGATATTGGGATTGGACTTGTTAATCGATTCATAACCTTTAGAACAAAATCAATATCTATTAGAACTCCCTTTACTTGCAGGAGTACATCTTGGATCTGTCGATTATGTTATGGCCGTAGTCCCACTCATGGCGACCTGGTCGAATTGGGAGAAGCGGTAGGTATTGTTGCGGGTCAATCTATTGGGGAACCCGGGACTCAACTAACATTAAGAACTTTTCATACCGGTGGAGTATTTACAGGCGGTACGGCGGAACATGTACGAGCTCCTGATAATGGAAAAATCAAATTCAATGAACATTTGGTTCATCCTACACGTACACGTCACGGCTATCCAGCTTTTCTATGTTATATAGACCTATATGTAACTATTGAGGGTCAAGATATTCTACATAATGTGAATATTCCACCAAAAAGTTTGATTTTAGTTAAAAATGATCAATATGTAGAATCAGAACAAGTCATTGCCGAGATTCGCGCCGAAGCATCCATCTTGAATTTTAAAGAGAGGGTCCGAAAACATATTTATTCTGACTCAGAGGGAGAAATGCACTGGAGTACCGCTGTGTACCATGCACCCGAATATACATATGGTAATGTTCATCTCTTACCAAAAACAAGCCATTTGTGGATATTATCAGGAGTTCCGCACAGATCCAGTATAGTCCCTTTTTCGCTCCACAAGGATCAAGATCAAATAAATATTCATTCTCTCGAACGAAAATATATTTCTAACCTTTCAGTGACTGATGATCAAGCGAGACATAAATTGTTTAGGTCGGATCCTTCTGGTAAAAAGGAGGGGGGGGTTCTTGATTATTCAGTACCTGATCGAATCATATGTAAGGGTCATTGTAATTTTATATACCCCGCTATTCTTGACGAGAATTCTGATTTATTGGCAAAGAGACGAAGAAATAGATTCATCATTCCATTACAATCGAATCAAGAACAAGAAAAAGAACTAATACCCCGTTCAGGTATCTCGATTGAAATACCCATAAATGGTCTTTTCCGTATAAATAGTATTCTTGCTTATTTCGACGATCCTCGATATAGAAGAAAGAGTTCGGGAATTACTAAATATGGGACTATAGAGGCGGATTCTATCGTCAAAAAAGAGGATTTGATTGAGTATCGAAGAACAAAAGAATTTCGGCCAAAATACAAAATGAAAATAGATCGATTTTTTTTCATTCCCGAGGAAGTGCATATCTTACCTGGAGCTTCTTCCATAATGGTACGGAACAATAGTATCATTGGAGTAGATACGCGAATTACTTTCAATATAAGAAGCCGAGTAAGCGGATTGGTCCGAGTGGAGAAAAAAAAAAAAAAGATTGAACTCAAAATATTTTCGGGGGATATCTATTTTCCTGGAGAGACAGAAAAGATATCCTGGCACAGC